TCTCAAAACAGATCCTTTCCCTTATTTGTCCGTCGGTTTTTTTAGCAGGTTTATTTTAGATTATCTTTGTCTTTGTTTATGTCTCGGATTGGAACAAATTACTAAAATTCGTCCCCGCCTACGGATTAATCGACATTTTTCACAAATTTTACGAACAGAAGTTCTTATTTTCATATTTTTCACTTAATTCTGAATTGACTTGTTGGAAGAAAATGGATTTCTTGGAATTTTGAATCTCGAATAGTATTTCCCTGTAAAGAAAGATTCAACCGACTAATCTCTCGAATCCTTGTTGCGGAGTCGATAAATTATACGCCCTCGAGTTGAGTCATAATGACTTATTTCAATTTTGACGCTATCTCCCGGTAGTATCCGGATAAAACTCCGTCGGATCTTTCCTGAAACATAACCTAGAATTAGATCTTCATTATCTAAGCGAACCCGAAACATACCATTGGGAAGTGATTCAGTAATTAAACCTTCATGAATCCATTTTTGCTCTTTCATTCCAGATCTCCCTTGAAATATTAACGAATGGAGGAGGAACAAGATTAGACAACCCGCTCTTTTTTTGTATATTTCACAAATAGGAAGTTTCAGATCCAATTCGGATATCAGAAGTATTACCATATATAACACAAGATTTCTCCGCCGATTCTTTGTAAGCGAGCCTCCCGGTCTGTCATTATACCTCGAGAAGTAGAAAGAATTACAATTCCCATTCCGCCTAAAATTTTAGAAATTCGTTGATAGTTAGAATAGATTCGTAAACCGGGTCGACTAATCCGTTTTAAATTTAAAAGATTTCTATAGCTCCTTTTCCTATTCCTTCTATGTCGCAGGGTTGCAACCAAAAAAGATTTGTTGCTTTTTCGGTGTTTCCTGACATTTTCGATGAAACCTTCTCGTAAAAGTATTTTAACAATGTTTTCAGTGATATTAGTAGATGCTATTTGAACCACTTGTTTTCTATCCATGTCAGCATTTCGTATAGAGGTTATTATCTCAGCAATAGTATCCCTACCCATGATTGAATAAAAATATTAATACCTCCAAATTTGAATATAATCAACATGTTTTTTTTATGAATTGAATAGAAATTCTTTTTTTTTTTATGAAGTTTTAAAAGGTATATGCATGAGACATGATCTACTAATTAATCTTAATCTATTTCTTTACAATAGCTTACTATACCCATATCACAGTCTCATTTTATAATACCTCGGGAGCCAATGAAACTATTTTAGTAAAATTTAACTGTCGCAATTCCCGAGCGATCGGACCAAAAACGCGAGTTCCTTTTGGATTTCTTTCTTGATCAATAACAACTGCAGCGTTATCATCATATCGAATTATCATACCGTTGTCACGTTTGAATTCTTTAGGGGTACGTACAATTACAGCTTTGACCACTTCTGCTCTTTCTAGGGGCATATTTGGCACTGCTTCTTTAATCACGGCAACAATAATGTCGCCGATATGTGCATATCGACGATTGCTAGCTCCTATAATTCGAATACACATCAATTCTCGAGCCCCACTATTATCCGCAACATTCAAATAGGTTTGGGGTTGAATCATATCATTTTTGTATCTGTTCTTTCAATGCACAATGAAGGATCCTAAAAAAAAAAAGAAATATTATTTGTCAAAAACCTGCTATTTTTTCATTCCCAAGACCGATTTCTTTTGGTTTTACACCCTTAATCCCGATCCCGAAATAATAAATTGAGTTCGTATAGATATTTTGGACGCCGCTATTGAAATAGCCTTTCGGGCTATATTTTCTGATACTCCGCCCATTTCATAAAGTATTCGACCTGGTTTAACAACAGCAACCCAATATTCGGGAGATCCTTTTCCCGAACCCATACGTGTTTCTGCAGGTCTTTTTGTAATTGGTTTGTCTGGAAATATGCGTACCCATATTTTTCCACCACGACGCGCATTTCGGGTCATTCCTCGTCGACCTGCTTCTATTTGTCTAGATGTGATCCAAGCGGGTTCAAGTGCCTGAAGACCATATTTACCAAAACAAAGATGATTACCTCGAAAAGCGATTCCCTTCATTCGTCTTCTATGTTGTTTACGGAATCTAGTTCTTTTAGGGTTATAGTTGATAGTTGGTTCTAAATTTCATCGCTACTACAGAACTGGACATGAGAGTTTCTTCTCATCCAGCTCCTCGCGAATAATAGGATTCTAAAAAGTTAATTTGAATTAACATATATCTATTTAATTAATAATAGATAATCGTTTGAATTGCGCAATTCTTTGATATTTCATATAATCAATTAGTAAGTTGTATATCCTGTTTGGATATCTAATTCTAGATAATTAAATAAAATAGATATCTTTTTTTATTTTAGAATAGTCTTTTTTTTTCTTAATTAGAAATAATTTAAATATTCTTAACTTTATATCTATATATAACCTTAAAATAGAACCTTAAATCCTTTTTTTTTTTTTTACTTTTTTCATATTGAAAATTTATCAATCT